TTAATTACATCAGAGCGATTCCGGGGCCGAATCCACTTTGAATTTGATAAATGTATTGCTTGTGAAGTATGCGTTCGTGTATGTCCTATAGATCTACCCGTTGTTGATTGGAAATTTGAACCCGATATTCGAAAGAAACGGTTACTTAATTACAGCATTGATTTTGGAATCTGTATATTTTGTGGCAATTGCGTTGAGTATTGTCCAACAAATTGTTTATCAATGACTGAAGAATATGAACTTTCGACTTATGATCGTCACGAATTGAATTATAATCAAATAGCTTTGGGGCGTTTACCCATGTCAGTAATTGACGATTATACAATTCGAACAGTTTTGAATTAGCCTCAAATAAAAAATGGCTAGGTTTTTTTGTTTGATTAATAACTACAAATCAAAACTATTGATTGATTAGTTAGAATCACGATGAAATTTGGATTCAAAATAACGAGTTTCTACTCTACTAAAGAATGCAAGTGTTCTAATAATTATATCTCCATTGATCCATATTTATTAGGGTTGAATTCAATTAACATAGGATAAAAAAAAGTAACCCTCTTTTGCCTAGTCAGATCAACAAAGTCATGATATTTCTATTTTCTTATTATTTTACATAGAATGGATTTACCTGGACCAATACATGACTTTCTTTTAGTCTTCCTGGGATTGGGTCTTATAGTAGGAAGCCTCGGAGTGGTATTACTTCCCAATCCAATTTATTCTGCCTTTTCTTTGGGATTGGTTTTTTTTTGTATATCCTTATTCTATATTCTCGCAAACTCTCACTTTGTAGCTGCGGCGCAGCTCCTGATTTATGTAGGAGCTATAAACGTTTTAATCCTATTTGCTGTGATGTTCATGAATGGTTCAGAATATTACAAAGATTTCCATCTTTCTACTATTGGAGATGGAATTACTTCGCTAATTTGTACAAGTATTTTAATTTCCCTAATTAGCACTATTCTAGATACGTCATGGTACGGGATTATTTGGGCTACAAGATCCAACCAGATTCTAGAACAAGATTTGATAAGTAATAGTCAACAAATTGGTATTCATTTATCAACTGATTTTTTTCTTCCATTTGAACTCATTTCAATAATTCTTTTAGTTGCTTTAATAGGTGCAATTGCTGTAGCTCGTCAATAAGAAATCTTTCAAAATAGGAATCCGACTCTATTTTTTTTTCTAGATTTTTACATTCATTTGTGTTCCATTCTATTTGAATTCATGCCGAAAATTCAAATAGAAATGCTTTTATTTCAATCTATTAACAATATAATTATCTATTTGTTATATTTTAGTTAATTAAATTGATTGAATTGTTGTTCATATTGAACTGAATTGAGATTGCTAAGGAGTTAGTTAATCATGCTCGAACATGTACTTGTTTTGAGTGCCTATTTATTTTCTATCGGTATTTATGGATTGATCACGAGTCGAAATATGGTTAAAGCACTTATGTGTCTTGAACTTATATTGAATGCAGTTAATATTAATTTTGTAACATTTTCTGATTTTTTTGATAATCGTCAATTAAAAGGAACTATTTTTTCCATTTTTATTATAGCTATTGCAGCTGCTGAAGCAGCAATTGGATTGGCTATTGTTTCGTCAATTTATCGTAATAGAAAATCAATTCGTATTAACCAATCCAATTTGTTGAATAAATAAAATGAATTTAATATTATTTAATTAATTTGGCTTAGCATATTTACCGCGTAAGATATAAAGAAAATTATTTTTACAAAAACAAAAAAACTCAAAGTATCTTGGCTCTCTCTCAAAACATAAGTCAATCTAGAAATAGATTGATTAGAAAAAAAAATTTAATAACTTATTGATTCGTCTGGTAATTAAATAGAATTTATTTATTAAGTTTACTCGATTTACTAGATCGAAAATTTATGACATCCAAAAATGTATAGATCCAATGTCACATTCAGTAAAAATTTATGATACATGTATTGGGTGTACTCAATGTGTCCGAGCTTGTCCCACAGATGTATTAGAAATGATACCTTGGGACGGCTGTAAAGCTAAGCAAATTGCTTCTGCTCCAAGAACAGAGGATTGTGTAGGTTGTAAGCGATGTGAATCTGCCTGCCCAACGGATTTCTTGAGTGTTCGGGTTTATTTATGGCATGAAACAACCCGTAGCATGGGTCTAGCTTATTGATACGTTCCAGAAAAAAACTCCACTTGAATGCATTTGATTTTTTTATCGACAAAAACCCGTACTCGAACAAAAGCTAAATTTTGTATTTTGAGTACGGGTTTTTCTGGTCTAAGTGTATTTTGCCTTTACCACGAATTATTTTCCTTGGTTAACAATAATTGTAGTTTTTCCCATATTTTTGGGTTCTTTCATTTTCTTTCTTCCCCATAGAGGAAATAGAATAACCCGGTGGTATACTATATGTATCTGTTCATTGGAACTTCTGTTAACGACCTATGTATTCTGTTATCATTTTCAATGGGACGACCCATTAATTCAACT